TGATTATTTATTTGATATCGGGAATATTTGGAGTTTGGTCTCGGATGACACCTTTTTAGTTAGAGATAGTAATGGTGACAGTTATTCTGTATATTTTGATATTGAAAATCAGATTTTTGAGATTGACAATGAGGGTTCTTTTATGAGTGAACCAGAAAGTTTTTTTTCTAGTTGTTTGAATAGTAGGTCCAAAAACTACTATTATCATTACATGTATGATACTCAATCTAGTTGGAATAATCACATTAATAGTTGCATTAATAGTTATCTTCATTTTGAAGTCAGTATTAAAAGTTCTATTTTAGGTGATATCGACTATTACAGTTATAGTTATAATTATAGTTTCATTTATACTGAAAGTGTAAGTCGTAGTGAAAATGGGAATTCGAGTTTAAAAACTAGTAGTAATGGCAGCGATCTCAATATAAGAGAAGAGTCTAATGATTTCGATATAAATCAAAATCAAAGCTACAGACATTTATGGGTTCAATGCGAAAATTGTTATGGATTAAATTATAAAAAATTTTTTAAATCAAAAATGAATATTTGTGAACAGTGCGGATATCATTTGAAAATGAGTAGTTCAGATAGAATCGAACTCTCGATTGATTCGGGCACTTGGGATCCTATGGATGAAGAGATGGTCTCTATGGACCCTATTGAATTTCATTCAGAGGAAGAACCTTATAAAGATCGTATCGATTCTTATCAAAGAAAGACAGGTTTAATTGAAGCTGTTCAAACAGGCATAGGTCAACTAAATGGTATTCCGATAGCAGTTGGGGTTATGGATTTTCAGTTTATGGGAGGTAGTATGGGATCTGTAGTCGGCGAGAAAATCACCCGTTTGATCGAGTATGCTACGAATCGATCTTTACCTGTTATTATTGTATGTGCTTCCGGGGGAGCACGCATGCAAGAAGGAAGTTTGAGCTTGATGCAAATGGCTAAAATATCTTCTGCTTTATATGATTATCAATCAAATAAAAAGTTATTCTATGTATCAATCCTTACATCTCCTACAACCGGTGGAGTAACAGCCAGTTTTGGTATGTTGGGAGATGTTATTATTGCTGAACCTAATGCCTATATTGCATTTGCGGGTAAAAGAGTAATTGAACAAACATTAAATAAAACAGTACCCGAAGGTTCACAAGCGGCTGAGTATTCATTCCATAAGGGCTTATTCGACTCAATCGTACCACGTAATCCTTTAAGAGGTGTTTTGAGTGAGTTATTTCAGCTCCACGGTTTTTTTCCTCTGAATCAAAATTCAATAAATTAAAGTATAGCACTCGATTCAATTATTTGTAGCGAACGAGTATTTTATTTGTATTTAATTTATCGTAAAAAAACTTAAGTTAAGAAGAATGGTCTTTTCAACATTAGTTCTACTTGTAGTAAGAGCTATAAGTTTTGGATAATTATTATTTTTTCCGTCATATCAATTTTTCTATTTTTTATCTTACTCCTAATTCCTGATTACTAATCAGGAACCCTTTATTAATCAATAGGATAAAAAAGCTAAAAGAGTAAGTTTCTACTTCCGAGGAATTAGGGAAAGGAAAGACATAAAGAAAAAATAATTTTATCTGGCCTTCTTACGTATTAATTTTATTTTAATCGAGACAAAAATAGATCTTATTTAGAATTTATTATATTTATTTAGAATTTATTATATAATAAATTCTAAATAAATATATAATAGAAAGAATTTATTTTGACTAAGAACCCTCACTTTTATTATGGAATCAAGTTTATAGAATCAAGTTACCGTTTGCTTTGTTGGATTCGATTAGTGAAAGTCGCGAACTCATAATAAACTCTTTAATACCCTTAAGTAAAAAAAAATACAAAGAATAAAAAAGGATGGGAGAATAAGAAAGTTTCTTATATTATATGTTATTATTAAAGTGAATTATCATACATATTTTATATTTATGTATAACGATGAATTAGGTACACATTTATATTCCTTGCACTTATTAACTACTTAATATTAGTTATATTAGATATACTTATCATTAGTTATATTAGATATACTTATCATAAGATATATTAAAAAAACAAATATTAAATTGGGGCACCCATTCTATGACAGATCTACCCTCTATTTTTGTGCCCTTAGTGGGCCTAGTATTTCCGGCAATTGCAATGGCTTCTTTATCTCTTCATGTCCAAGAAAATAAGATTATCTAAATTTGTATGTGGCTCTTTCCGAACACAAATGAGAGGCTCATATGCATACGGATACACGATATCTGCATAAATGCAGATTATATATGGGTATGGGTCTAGCTGGTTAAAAATAAATTGGTGAATAGTTTGAAATAGAAAGTCAATGTATCTAACCAATTACTCCTAATAGTTCCCGTCAAAATAGTGCTAGTTGATGAGAGTTACTTCGGGGTCAAGAAAAGTTAAGTCAAATTTATTTGGGTTATTCTCTCAATTCCAATTGAATACAACCGGATCGAGTATAGTAAGTATAATATGAACTGGCGATCAGAGCATATCTGGATAGAACTTATAACGGGGTCTCGAAAAACAAGTAATTTTTTTTGGGCCTGTATCCTTTTTTTAGGTTCATTAGGATTCTTAGTGGTTGGAACTTCCAGTTATCTTGGTAGGAATCTTATACCCGTATTTCCATCTCAGCAAATCTTTTTTTTTCCGCAAGGGATCATAATGTCTTTTTATGGGATCGCGGGTCTATTTATTAGCTCCTATTTGTGGTGTACAATTGCATGGAATGTAGGTAGTGGTTATGATCGATTTGATAGAAAAGAAGGAATTGTTTGTATTTTTCGTTGGGGATTTCCTGGAATAAATCGTCGCATTTTCCTTCGTTTCTTTATGAAAGATATCCAATCCATCAGAATGGAGGTTAAAGAGGGTCTTTATCCTCGTCGTGTCCTTTATATGGAAATAAGAGGCCAAGGGGCCATTCCCTTGACTGGCACTGATGAGAATCTTACTCCACGAGAAATTGAACAAAAAGCTGCCGAATTAGCCTATTTCTTGCGTGTACCAATTGAAGTATTTTGAAATGAAGAATTAATGTTTTCTTAGTATGAAGGAGGGAACTTGCTAATTCCCTTTTTAATAAAGAAGTTTCTTCAAAAGACTTAAGAGAATTTATCCAATATTTTGAATTGATAGGTTACGTTATTCCTGGACTGTGGTTATGGTTAGGCGGTGAAACATAAACATTTCGAAATAATTAATTAATTGATCCGGGAAGGCTTTTTTTGTCTCGAAATTCGAATCATATTTGTTACTTCTAGTGGATTTTCGAGTATTCATCGACCAGGAACAAAGAACAAATGGGGATGAAATTAGTTGGAATTTACCCAATTGAGATATCTCTGGGAATCGTATTTGCTTGCTTATTTTTTTTTATCTGAAAAAGACTCTTTTCTATATTTTATTATTTTATTTTGCTAGATCCAAGGACTCAATAAAAAAAAAAAAAAAAATGAAAAAAACAAAAGCATTGACTTCCCTCCCATATATTATATCCATAATATTTTTGCCTTGGTGGGTCTCTCTCTCATTTAATAAAAGTCTGGAACCTTGGGTTATTAATTGGTGGAATACCCGGCAATCCGAAACTCTCTTGAATGATATTCAAGAAAAAAGCATTCTAGAAAGATTTATAGAATTAGAAGAACTATTCCTGTTGGACGAAATGATAAAGGAATACCCGGAAACACATATACAAAAGCTTCGTATAGGAATACACAAAGAAACAGTACAATTAGTCAAAACACACGATGAGTATAATTTCCATATAATTTTTAATTTCTCGACAAATATAATCTGTTTCGCTATTCTAAGTGGTTATTTTATTCTGGGTAATGAAGAACTTGTTATTCTTAATTCTTGGGTTCAGGAATTCATCTATAACTTGAGTGACACAATAAAAGCTTTTTCGATTCTTTTAGTTACTGATTTATGGATCGGATTTCATTCAACCCATGGTTGGGAACTTATGATTGGTTCGGTCTACAACGATTTTGGATTAGCTCATAACGATCAAATTATATCCGGTCTTGTTTCCACTTTTCCAGTTATTCTAGATACAATTGTGAAATATTGGATCTTCCATTATTTAAATCGTGTCTCTCCTTCGCTTGTAGTCATTTATCATTCAATGAACGAATAAAGAACTCATTTGATCTCCTGATATCAATCAAATAAGAATGTCTCTTCGTGTTTGAAGAATTTAAGAAAAATATTTTCAATCTTATTTATTCCTTAGTTATACTTCTACCTGTTTAGGGTATTCGTCCCATATTCCAGTACAATTATTCCAGTACAATGGCAGACTCGTGGATAGGGAACTACACTAGTTAGCTACCTTTCTATTTTATTGTAGAAATTCTGGGATCAATGATTGAACCATGCAAAATAGAAATATTTTTTCTTGGGTAAAGGAACAGATGACTCGATCTATTTCTGTATCGATTATGATATATGTAATCACTCGGGCATCTATTTCAAATGCATATCCCATTTTTGCGCAGCAGGGTTATGAAAATCCGCGTGAAGCAACTGGACGAATTGTATGTGCAAATTGCCATTTAGCTAATAAGCCCGTGGATATTGAAGTTCCGCAAACTGTGCTTCCTGATACTGTATTTGAAGCAGTTGTTCGAATCCCCTATGATATGCAACTGAAACAAGTTCTTGCTAATGGGAAAAAGGGGGCTTTGAATGTGGGGGCTGTTCTTATTTTACCCGAAGGATTCGAATTAGCCCCCCCCGATCGTATTTCTCCCGAGGTGAAAGAAAGGACGGGAAATCTATCCTTTCAGAGTTACCGTCCCAATAAACGAAATATTCTTGTGATAGGTCCTGTTCCCGGTCAGAAATATAGTGAAATTGTTTTTCCCATTCTTTCCCCTGACCCTGCTACGAAGAAAGACGTTCACTTCTTAAAATATCCAATATATGTAGGTGGGAATAGAGGAAGAGGTCAGATTTATCCTGATGGG